ACCGAGCAAACTAAAAATATTAAGCATAACAAAGATTTTTTTCTTGGAGATAATTGTATTTTGATTGAATTATTGATATCTTATTGATATAAGGCAAAAAATAATGAAGAAAGTAAAGTAGACCAAAAAATCCTTTCAACCCACTCACCCAATCAAAAGCCTTCAATTCTAAAAAGAGAATATAAGAAATCATACGTTTATACAATACAATATCTTAATTAAATTATATGTAATGATCAATCAAGTCCAGTTTAATTCTATATTATATCTACACCTAGCAAAATCCTATCAACAATATAGTGCATAGATATGTATTTGCATTGGAATTGACGAATAACCAACACTCATATTAGTGTTTATTAGTGCAGAATTAAAATTTAAATGGGGCGTGGCCAAGTGGTAAGGCAACGGGTTTTGGTCCCGCTATTCGGAGGTTCGAATCCTTCCGTCCCAGAGCACCCATTATATCCGGAAAACTCTTGCTTTTTTGAACAAGACTCTATTTAAGATCTTTAATTTGAATTTAAGAGTGGAGTAGTGGCTAGAATATGATTCTTGTTTATTATTTTTACTTAGTCTTCTCTGATTCAGAGAAGACTATTTTTTCTCAAACTGAATTGCGTTCGAATGAGACAGAGATGTAACTTAATCTACTTAATCTAGTTGTTTTGTTATCTAGGTCAGATGGGAACATAGACCCCACACCACACTAGTTTGAATAAACTAGTTTTAATAAAAAAAGTTGGACAGACTCTCATTGTATGCCTCTGCCCATCCCTCTGCTATTCCTATTGAAGTTAATTTAGGTACCATATCCTATATATTTTCGTTTTAATATTTAATTTAAATACATATATATGTATCCATCTGAATCGCATTAACAAAAACAAACGATCAAGTAAATTACATATGTAACAGATCTGTTTTCTTTGCACCGAGTTTTTTGGCATTTTTTGTTTGGGTCTAAGAGTTCTATAAATTGTTGTAAAATTTGAGGCGAGGGATTATTCATACATTCTATTAAATTTTAAAATTTGATTTTTTTGGGGGGTCTAGAAAGGTTACAGAAAACTTACGGAACCTCAAGTTAAATACAATGCATGGTATGTATTGTTTTGTTAGCATTCTATTTGCGTAACAACGGCCTTTGTTTGTATTTTGTGAAAAAAAAACTTATGATCACTTAAATTGGAATCGTCAATTATTGGAATCGTCAATTATTGGAATCGTCAATTATTGAATATCCGGGATTAAATTACTTGCAGTGACAGTTCTTCCATTTATTTGATAACTATGGGATTAAAAAATTAGTGCTGAGACGTTTTCAGAAACTAACTACCCATTCATATCTATTTCTATTATAGATATAGAAGGACAAAAGTATAGATTTATTATTATTTAGCGATCGAACTAATGACTATTCACGATTCCATAATTGAATCAATTAAATACTAGTTCCAAACTAGAGGAATGTTATGGTAAAACTTCGTTTGAAACGATGTGGTAGAAAGCAACGTGCGACTTGAAGGACATGATCAGCTGTGGATGTAATAATCCACCATTTTATTATGAATAAAAGTGCTCTTGACTCGACATCCTTTGTTCTGCTCGACTAGAACCCATCAGTTTTTTCTTGGGTTGTAATGTAAAAAAGGGGTAATTATAGTTACATGATGGAGCTCGAGTAGAAAGTATTGATTCATTTCTCAAGGGTAAGGGTCTAGGGTTAGTGTCAATTAATAAGTTTGAACAACTTCGTAAATATAGCTTCTATATAGAAATTGAAAGGATTCAATTTGAGAAAGTTTCAAATCTAAATCTAAAATAAAAGTCAGATTTGTTGGACTTGGTAAAACTTTTTCAATCAAAAGTGGAACACGCGTGAATCAACCGTTCTGATGATTCTTTGATAGAAAGAAATCACAAAAAAGGTATGTTGCTGCCATTTTGAAAGGATTAAGGATCACCGAAGTAATGTCTAAACCCAATGATTCAAACAAAAGATAAAGGATCCTGGAACAAGGAAACACCATTTTTCATTGTCTCAACAACTAAATCTGAAGAATAAAACAGATTCTAAACGAGACAAGAAGGGGGCTAGAGACCACTCAAAAAATGAAATAGCTTCGGGATTGTGAGCTATTTGATAGTTATCCCACTTGAGTTATGAGTACAATTTTTTGTTTTACATTTCTAAACGAAAAAAATTAAAATCTTTAATCATAGTCTAATTGATTTGATGATTTTATGGATCTATTTGCCATTATAATTTTATACATAGACATAACCTCGAATTTTTTTCTCGAGCCGTACGAGGAGAAAACTTCTTATACGTTTCTAGGGGGGGGTATTTTCATCTATCCCAATGAGCCGTCTATCGAATCGTTGCAATTGATGTTCGATCCCGAAGAGAGGGGAGAGATCTCCGGAAAGTTGGTTTTTATGATCCGATAAAGAATCAAACTTATTCAAATGTTCCTGCTATTCTATATTTCCTTGAAAAAGGCGCTCAACCTACAGGAACTGTTCATGATATTTCAAAGAAGGCAGAGGTTTTTACGGAACTTCCTTTTAATAAAACAAAATGAAAATAATGAAATACAAAGAGTATAAGCTTTTCTCTACTTCTCTACTATGCTCCGCCTTTGCGTATTGTTCCCATAGAATCCCCTGTTCTAGTGGTATTGGTATATAACGACAAAAAGAGAAGGTGGATATTCCCAAAAGCGAGGGACTAGATGAAGAAATTGGATCTCGAAATAGAAAATTATGACATTATCTGCAATCGACTGGTTTTCGTTGGAACTCTACTAACAAATAATAATAACCACGGAATCAAACTTGCTTATTCGCTCAACTTATATTGATTGAATAACTCGGATTTTTTTTACTACTTTTTTATTCCTTGATCTACTATCTACACCTTTTTGCATCTATGTAGTGCCAATCCAACACCAGTCCTTAGAGTTAATATTTAATTTATTTTATTTCCGTTTTCACCACTGTATTCTTTTCGTAACATTTATATTGACAACAGTGTATCAAACAAATATAATTTGATCGTGTATAAGTATAAATCTTTTCGTGCCATAGGTTCGGTTTTTTATTTTACTTCATTCAATTGATGGGTTCGTTGAATTCGCTGTGATACAATAATTTTTTTTTTTACATTTATATCTATTCTAAATTCTAATTATATTTAAATTTAGTATATTTGCATCTGATCTCTTCATTTTTATGTTCAGCGATTAAAAATTGAGATTTCTTTTTTTATTCTTAGTTTAAAATGGTTTGATTGTGGCATGGCACTCAAATTTAGTTCTATTTTTTTACTGTATTGACATTTACACATCCTAATTGTTTTTAGGTTTTTGGGTTGCTAACTCAACGGTAGAGTACTCGGCTTTTAAGTGCGGCTAGTATCGTTTACACATTTGGATGAAGCAAGGGATTCGTCCATACCATCGGTAGAGTTTGTAAGACCACGACTGATCCTGAAAGGGAATGAATGGAAAAAATAGCATGTCGTAGCAATAGATAATTCTGAGAATATTGCATTCTTACCGGCTCGGTACAAAGACTTGTTTGAAGGCTTGGATCGGGGCGGAACAAAATGAATTAAAAGTTGGGTCGAGTGAATAAATGGATAGAGCCCTATGGCTCTAATTATAGGGAAACAAAAAAGCAACCGGCTTCTGTTCTTAACTTTGAATGATTACCCGATCTAATTAGATAGACGTTAAAAATGGATTAGTGCCTGATGCGGGAACGGCTTCTCCTATGAGTGGATTATCCTTTTTTTTAATGAATCCTAACTATGTCGCTATTCTCCATTATGCATTTTATGCATTGGAGAGGAATGTGTAGAAGAAGCAGTATATTGATAAAGATAATTCTTTCCAAAATCAAAAGAGCGATTGGGTTTAAAAAATAAAAGATTTCTAACCATCTTGTTATCCTATAACGAACATAAACCTATTAGATGAAAAAAAAAGAGGATAGAGAGTCCGTTGATGAGCTTACCTGTCTCCGAGGTATATATTATTTTATTATTATACTACCTTGTTTTGGCCGTATCGCACTATGTATCATTTGATAATCCAAGAAGTATCTTATGCCTATCTTTGGTTCAAATCTAATTTCAAATGGGGGAATTTCAACGATATTTTGAACTCGATAAATTTTTGAAACAGGACTTCCTATATCCGCTTATCTTTCAAGAGTATATTTATGCACTGGCTCATGATCATGTTTTAAATAGATTCATTTTGGTGGATAATTTTGGTTATGATAATAAATCCAGTTCACTAATGGTGAAACGTTTAATTACTCGAATGTCTCAACAGAATCCTTTGCTTATTTCTGCTAATGATTCAAACCAAAACCAATTGTTGGGGCATAACAAAAATTTATATTCGCAAATGATATCAGAGGGATTTACAGTTATTGGGGAAATTCCCTTTTCCCTAAGATTAGTATCTTCCTTAGAAAGGAAAGAAGAAATAGGCAAATCTCAAAATTTACGATCAATTCATTCACTATTTCCGTTTTTAGAAGACAATTTTGTACATTTAAATTATGTGTCAGATATACTAATACCCTACCCCATCCATCTAGAAATCGTTGTTCAAACTCTTCGATCCTGGTTGAAAGACGCCTCTTTTTTCCATTTATTACGCTTCCTTCTCTATGAGTATCAGAATTGGAATAGTCTTATTACTCCAACTCCAAAGAAATCAAGTTCTATTGTTTCAAAAAAGAATCAAAGATTATTCTTGTTTCTATATAATTCTTATGTATGTGAATACGAATCCATCTTTATTTTTCTTTGTAACCAATTTTATCATTTACGATCAACATCTTCTGAAACTCTTTTTGAACGCATTTTTTTCTATGGAAAAATAAAAGCTCTTGTAGAAGTCGGTTCTAATGATTTTCCGCCCGTCCGATGGTTGTTCAAAGATCCTTTCATACATTATGTTAGGTATCAAGGAAAATCA